CGACTCTTACATAAAGTTCTTGCTTAGACAATTCAAAAGTTGGAGAAGGTTTTTTACTAATAAATCGATAGTCAAAATCATTCCATTCAGGGTCTTTTATTCTACCAAAGCGTCGAATTTCTAAATTCTCATAGGGTCCCCCTGGAATTCCTTCCAGAGCCTGTTGGATAATTTTTATGGATTCTGTCATTTCACCGATTCGTACTAAATACCGAGCTAATGAATCCCCTTCTTTTTGCCATTGAATCTCCCAATCAAATTCGTCGTAAGACTCATAACGATCAATTTTACGAAGATCCCACTGTATTCCGGAAGCTCGTAGCATTGGGCCCGATAAACCCCAATTTAGTGCTTCTTCTGCACCAATAATGCCTACGCCTTCAACTCGTTCTAAAAAAATAGGATTCCGCGTAATAAGCTTTTGATATTCAGCAACCCCGGTTAAAAAATAATCGCAAAAATCCAAACATTTATCTATCCAGCCATGAGGTAGATCAGCAGCTACTCCTCCGATACGAAAATAATTATGCATCATGCGCATACCGGTAGCAGCTTCGAACAAGTCATATATTAACTCTCGTTCTCGAAAAATATAGAAGAAAGGGGTCTGTGCCCCAATATCTGCCATAAAAGGGCCAAGCCATAACAAATGAGAAGCGATACGACTTAACTCCAACATAATAGCTCTGATATAGCTAGCCCTTTTAGGTACTTGAATATTGCCTAGCTGTTCGGGTCCATTTACGGTTATTGCTTCTGTGAACATAGTAGCTAAATAATCCCAACGCGTTACATAAGGTAAATATTGTATAATTGTTCGATTTTCCGCAATTTTCTCCATCCCTCTATGTAAATAACCCAGTATTGGTTCACAATCAATAACATTTTCACCATCGAGAGTAACAATCAGTCGAAGAACACCATGCATTGATGGGTGGTGAGGGCCCATATTGACTATCATGAGGTCTTTTCTTGTAGTTGGTGCAATCATAAGTTTTTTCCCGAGTCCTTCTTCCATGCATTGCTGAAAGTAAAAAGAAGTTCATCAAAATTTAAATGACTAAGCTCAAATGGTATCACGCTTCAAATTAACGAGTTTTTATCTCTCGAATATTTAACTCACTAATTAATTCTTTATAGCGTCTTCTATTTTTTTTTGACAAATAGGCCAGCAGTCGTTGGCGTTTTCCCAAAATTTTCCGCAAACCTCTCTGGGATGAAGAGTCTTTTTTGTGCAATTCCAAATGTGAAGTAAGTCTTCTTATCTTAGTGGTAAAACTGAATACTTGAAATTCAACAGACCCTCTGTTTTCTTCGTTTTCTTTTTGAGAAATAACCGAAATGAATGAATTTGTTACCATAAAAAAATTCCCTTTCCCTTTTTACAGATATGGATTTTATTGATCAGTAATAATAATGCCATTAATTGGAATCTGGTATATACAATAATCTAATCCAAATTTCTTTATGAACTCCTAATTTTCGGAATTCAAATCAATTAATCCAATTTCTAATTGTATTTAGATAGGGATAGAAAAGGATTGGTACATTTTCGCATCGAAGAATTTAGACCTAAAACAAAGAAGGTTCCGTTGATTCATTTCGAGATCTAATCGAGACATTATTTATTTCCTATTGGATATTAGAATGAAATGTGAGACAAGACATGTGATCTATGTATTTGTTTGCTTTGATATACCTTATTATATATATATAGGGTATAGAATATATAGAAAAAGTGTATTATCGACGAAATGTCAAAATTGCAATCGTGGATACAGATGTATTCTTAACATACTGAAACGACTGCCATTATTGGTATCAAACCAATAACGATTCATACAAGCTAAATCCTCTAATCGATAATTAGGCCAAAGAAAGAGCTTTAATTTCATTAATTGATTTTTCTCTCTATCAAAATGGTTACTGTCATGCGAAACTTGGCTGCTGTCTTTTACGTCCTTTGCATTCCAAAATACTGGATTTCTATCTTCACCATTTCTATTCTTTGAATTAAAACAACTTCGAATTCTCAACTTTCTACGACGTCTAAACGATAAAATATTTTCAGGAACAAGCAAATCCAAATGATTTTTGTCTCTATTTTCAGTTATTCTTTGGTGTGATGAAATAATTTCATCAAAATTCTTCTTAGAAACGTATCTTTGTTCTTGGTATTTTTGATTAGTTTGGTGCTTACTCTTATGAACCAATGAAATACCTATGGTTTGATACATAATAAATTGTGCATCGTTTTTTCCAAACAAACGAATGGGTTCTATAATCAATATTCCCTTTTTCATCAATTGGCTAAGAGTTAAATTCTTCTCAATCAGCATTATATCCAAACTCATTTCTCTATTTTGAATCAAGGGTATAGTAATTTGGGTTGGATCTATCAGTCTAAGCAGGAGACAATATACCTTGACATTATTGATCAGTCTTTGATTCAAAGTATCGTCCCATCTCAATTGAAAAAGCAAATAACGTTTCAGGAAGAAATCTAGTTCTGCTCTCGCGCTGCTTTTGTATTGTTTTTTCTTTTTCCCCCTTTTCATGTCTGATCTTGCATAATTTTCTTCACTATCTTTTTGTTGTGAGAGAACGGATCCAAGATTTCCTGGACTTGTGGGTTCTTTTTCTCCTTGATTTCGATGCTTTTTATTCGATGGTATCAAAAAACTTCCTTTTTGCTTTTGATTTATTTTTTTATTTTCACTACTATTTTCATTTTTATTCAAATTTGAAAGAAGTAATTTGCTTGGTATAAACCAAGGTTTCCTTTTATATGCATTATAAAGTAACACAAATTCTGGGAAGAACCAAGGTTCCAAATTCGCTATGTGACACTTTAGCATTTTTTCATTCATTCCCATCCAATCAAAAAATACTTTGTCGGAGTTTGGTGGATTGATTTCTGGAATCATAAGGTAAAAAAGATTTTTTTTAGGAATTATTTGAGTATTTTGATTCCCATTGCTGACCCAGGCCTCAATATCGCCTTTTTGTTTAAGATCAAAATTGAGAATGTTCCAATCAAAATATTTTCTATCGACCGTTTTTTCCATATATAGAATATCGACTTTTCCTAGATAATTATCGATAGGGATGTTCCTCAGTATATTTTCTTTATGCGTGTTATAAGAAATCTCTTGCTTCTTACGTCCTTGAAACGGAGATCTATAAAAAAAGTATTCCGTTTTATTTTCATAATTAAGAAATTTATATGATAAAAGATCATATTTATAGTATTTTTGCAAATTCTCTTTTCTTTTTTGATTAGATAATGAATATACTTCAATTTGTTTTTGTTTTTTGAAATCAATTAATTGGTCTTTTTCATATGAATGCCTTTTGCTAAAATTTTCCTTTTTAGCTATACGACGCTGATGAACTGTATTGCGCCATTTTTCTGGTATTAATCTATACCATCTGCTCTGAGATAAATTGTATTGATAATATCCTCTTAACCACTTTTTCCATTGATTCATTTCATAACTCGGAAGTTTCTTATCCCCTAATTTCGAATCAACCATTCCTTGTGTTTCAAAAGAATCCTTTATTTCAGGCGGGGGGATTCCTTGAGATTGAAGAACAGCTCTTAATTTATACGAGTTACTAACTTGGATTTGTGATAATTTGAAAAATACATATGCTTGTGACACGTAGGATAAGTCATAAAAAATAGGTGAATTTTTTTGACTATTACTAATATTATCAAGTGACTTTTTTATAGTCGAAATAAATGGAATTAGATTTTTCTTAATTTTATTAATTCTTTCTTGTTTTCTTTCATTATTGTAAATGGATTTATCAATAATTTTTTTTGTTGATTCAAGAAAAAGTTCTGTATTCATTCTAGGAATATTAATGATACATAAAAATATATCTGTGTAGGTTCTTTCAATGAAAAATTTTAAAAAAAGAGGTAATTTAGAGATTAATTGAGCATTTCTTTTTTTTAATATTTGCCATTTTTCGAATCTTTTAGCATTATAACTTGTTTTTTTAAGACTAATATTATTTATTCTTGGAGTTACTTTTTTTTGCTCTTTTATAATTCTTTCTATTTGATTTCGAATTGTACTTGTTCTAGTAGTCAAATCCTTGATTTTTTTTTCTGTTAATGAAGAATTTGTCCAATTCCTAGATGCAATTTCACTAAACGATTCGTGAATTAGCTGATTGCTTATTATAGAATTAGAATCTTTTTCTTCTTTAATTTCACTTGATTCATATACTTCTCCTCCTGTTAATCGAAATAACAGAATTTTGGAAAGTTCTTTTATTATTCTTTTTATGAAAATAACACTTTTGATAACCCATTCTTTTGTTTCTTTTAAAACTTTTCGAAATAATTTTATTTTTCTTTTAAAAACTATTAGAACTCGAGAAGACTTCTTTTTAAATTTTCCAATTTTTTTTTCAATTTCCTTAAAAATGGGTTTAAAAAAGGAAGGTCGTTTTCGGGGCGAACCAAAAGGAAGTTCAGTTTCCATTCCCCAAACTGTTAAAAAACAAAAAGCATCTTTTTCTTTTTTCTTTTTCATTAAACCTTTCTTAGATGATCGTAGTTTCGATTTGTGCCAAGGTTTCAGACGGAAAGGAAATAAGATTTTTATCTGAATACCGTCTGTCAACCAATTTTTCGGAAATTCTGTTTCGGATAATGGAACACCATTATAGGTACATTTAATATGCATCTCTCTATTCCATTCCTGTAAATCCTCAAACCATTCGGGAAATTGAAATAGGAACATGCGTCCACTATTTTTTGCAATTAGCAATGAAGGTAATACAATATATTTTCTAAAAAAAGATTGAGTTAGTAACATGCAACCTCTTATTACTTGTGTAACTGGAATGGTATCCCAGGCCTCTGCTATCTGTATTCGCTCTTTCTCCGTTCTTTCCTTCGTCTCTTTTTCTTCTTCTCTTTTTCTTTCTTCTTCTGTATACTCTACAATTTTGAATGCTTCCCCTTTCCCCACCCAATTTTT